TAGGTAAAAAGTTAATGATTTGGAATTTTGTTGAACCAGCTTTTTAGGACACCTTGGGGTCGAGGGAACCGGCAGACTCAAAGGGCACCAGGGGGACAGAGACACCTTGGGGTCGAGGGAACCGGCAGACTCAAAGGGCACCAGGGGAACAGAGACACCTTGGGGTCGAGGGAACCGGCAGACTCAAAGGGCACCAGGGGAACAGAGACACCTTGGGGTCGAGGGAACCGGCAGACTCAAAGGGCACCAGGGGAACAGAGACACCTTGGGGTCGAGGGAACCGGCAGACTCAAAGGGCACCAGGGGAACAGAGACACCTTGGGGTCGAGGGAACCGGCAGACTCAAAGGGCACCAGGGGAACAGAGACACCTTGGGGTCGAGGGAACCGGCAGACTCAAAGGGCACCAGGGGGACAGAGACACCTTGGGGTCGAGGGAACCGGCAGACTCAAAGGGCACCAGGGGAACAGAGACACCTTGGGGTCGAGGGAACCGGCAGACTCAAAGGGCACCAGGGGAACAGAGACACCTTGGGGTCGAGGGAACCGGCAGACTCAAAGGGCACCAGGGGAACAGAGACACCTTGGGGTCGAGGGAACCGGCAGACTCAAAGGGCACCAGGGGAACAGAGACACCTTGGGGTCGAGGGAACCGGCAGACTCGAGGTTTCTTCGTGTAAAAAAAAATTATTTAATTTAAATAGCCAAATTTTTTAAAATAACTTTCTTATTTATTGAATAATTTAATGTTTTGGGTCAAAGCCTTGTGATACTTTTAAAAACCATTAAGTGAGTGAGATTAAGTAATTTTGGTTTTTTTTGGGGGGGGGTATCAGTTTTATGATTTTTTTTAGGGGAATTTTGACTTTTTTAAAATACTTAAAGTTGTTCACTAAAAAGGATTCATCAGTAATCCAAATTTTTGGCTAGAAGTGTTCATAGTATAATAAGTATTTAATTTAATATAATTATTTTACTACCTGTTATGTTTATAGTAAGAGAAATAAGGATTTATTATATAATAAGATATTTATGTAATATAACTATTTATAAATATATAACATTATTTAATATTTATTTATTATAATATAAATTATTTATTATATATATATATATACATATACATGTGTGTATATGTAAAGTATGATTAATAATTTAATGTCATCAAAATTTTACTAAATTGTTAAATAACAGAAGTATTTGTAGGTAAAAATTTTTATAACATAAAGCCCTCATTTTTATAAATAAAAAAAAAATGAGGGCTTTAAGGGTAATTTTAGATGGAAAATAGATGAGGCAATCCAATTATAATACGACTTGTTTAATTAATAGATTTTAGGGACCTGTCTTTAATTTTATTTATTAAATTGAATAGCCAAAATTTTTGAAATTTATTAAAAATAAATTTTTTAGAAAAAGGAGGGGAAGATTCCTTTTTTTTTATACTTTTTATTGTTCACTAGATCTAACTAAGGCTTATTGGAAGGAGTTGAACCAATTATTTTAACTTTAAAGTAAAGTTTTATTCTTGCTTAATAATTTACTTAAAATTTGTTTCACATGTTAGTTATTGCGTGATTTTTAGGGATTCTTAAAGGATTTTTAATTGGGATTTATTCGCAGTGTTTAATCTTATTAATCAAAGAAGTTTGGAATTAGTAATATTTTATAGTACCGGCAAAAATCGTGCCAGCCGCCGCGGTTACACGGAGGGTGCAAGTAAATATTATTAGTTAGTAGTTATATGAAAAAGTATAGAAATTAATAATGATTTTATTAGGTGAAATTTTAAAATCAATAAATTTCTTAAAATAGTATAGAAGCTATGAAATTTAAATAATAAACTAGGATTAGATACCCTATTATTTTAAACGTAAAATTTTATACTAGAGTAGTAATAGTTATGTTCTTGAAACTCAAAGAATTTGGCGGTGTTTTAGTCTTTTCAGAGGAACCTGTCCCGTAATCGATAATCCACGTAAAACCTTACTTAATTTAGTTTCAGCTTGTATACCTCCGTCGTCAGAATATCCTTGAAAGGTTTAAATTTTCTTAAATTTTTATTAAAAATGATGTCAGGTCAAGGTGCAGCTTATGATTAAGTGGAGATGGGTTACAATAAATATATTTATAACGGATTTTAATTTGCAATAATTATTTGAAGGTGGATTTGATAGTAATTCAATTTATTAAGATAGTTTGATTTTAGCTCTAAAACATGCACACATCGCCCGTCGCTCTCGTTCTTTAAGGCGAGATAAGTCGTAACATAGTAGGTGTACCGGAAGGTGCACCTGGAAAGTCAAAGTAGAGCTTGATTAGTTAAGCATTTCATTTACACTGAGAAGTCACTGTGCGATTCAGTTTATTTTGATAATTTTTATCTTACTAAAAAATTTTGATAAATTGTTTTTTTAATAAAATCATTTTTAAATAAGAAAGTTTGTGTATAGGATATAAATAAAATTAATTGTGTAATAGTTAAATTGTATTGTGAAAGGTTGATTGAAATAGAATGAAAATATAATTGTGTGAAAGTAGACTTTATTTGTCGTACCTTGTGTATCAGGGTTTATTAAAAATTTTATTAAAATTAATATTTCCCGATTTAAAGAGAGCTAATTTATTATGTTAGTTAATGTGGAATAATTATTAACAATAATTAATTAGTAATGAAACGTTATCCGTTCTTTAAGATATCTGGTTTTCTAAGAAATGAATTTAATTCAGGATTCAAATAGTAGTTTTTTAATTTAAAAATTAACTATAATTTGAATCTAATATATTGGGGGATAAGCTTCAATATATAACTTATAAAATAATAAAAATGCAAAAGTTTTGTAGGCTTAGAATTAGCCATCAATAGAAGGATGTTATAATTTAAGTTTTGTATAATAAAATTTTCTTTTTGTTTAAGTTGTTCATTAGAATGAAAATTTGAATTTAACAAATTTAGTAATAATGATAAAATTAGTATAAAAAAGTGTTTATTTTTTAAAACATGAAAGGTTACATTAAGGAATTAGGCAAATTAATACTCGCCTGTTTAACAAAAACATGTCTTTTTGATAATAATTTAAAGTCTGACCTGCCCACTGAATTGAAAAAATTTGAAGGGCCGCGGTATTTTGACCGTGCAAAGGTAGCATAATCATTAGTCTTTTAATTGAAGGCTGGAATGAATGGTTGGACGAGGTATTGACTGTCTCAATGTAAATGAAAATAGAATTTATCTTTTAAGTCAAAAGACTTAAATAATATTAGAGGACGAGAAGACCCTATAGAGCTTTATATTTAAAGATTGTTATTTATTTAGATGTATTTTTATAACAGTGATATAAATATTTTGTTGGGGTGACAGGAAGATATAATAAACTCTTTTTAGTTTAATTACATTTATTTATGAATTGATGATCCATTATTAGTGATTACAAGACTAAGTTACCTTAGGGATAACAGCGTAATCTTTTTCGAGAGTTCTTATCGACAAAAAGGGTTGCGACCTCGATGTTGGATTAAGGGTAATTTTGGGTGTAGATGTTCAAAGTTTAGGTCTGTTCGACCTTTAAATCCTTACATGATCTGAGTTCAGACCGGTGTAAGCCAGGTCGGTTTCTATCCTTAATAAAAATTGATGTTTTAGTACGAAAGGACCAAGCATTGGGAATAAAGATTCTTTAAAAATTGATTAATATTAATGTCTACTTTGGCAGATAAGTGCAATGAATTTAGAATTCATAAATGTGAATTAGTTTTACAGGTAGAACTTGTATTTGTATGATTGTTTATTACCATTAGTGAGAAGATTAATTTTAGTTATTTGTGTATTAGTAGGTGTGGCATTTTTAACTTTATTAGAACGGAAAGTTCTAGGTTACATTCAATTACGTAAGGGTCCGAATAAAGTTGGGTTTGCGGGGATTCCACAACCTTTTTGTGATGCTATTAAATTATTTACAAAGGAACAAACTTATCCAGTTTTATCAAATTATTTGCCATATTATTTTTCTCCAATTTTTAGTTTATTTTTAGCATTGTTAGCATGAATAGTGATGCCCTATTTGATAGGTTTATACACTTTTAATTTAGGGTTAATCTTTTTTTTAGCATGTACTAGTTTAGGGGTTTATACTGTAATAATTGCAGGATGAGCTTCAAATTCAAACTATGCTTTATTGGGGGGCCTGCGAGCTGTGGCTCAAACTATTTCTTATGAAGTAAGTTTAGCTTTAATTTTATTGTCTTTTGTTTTTTTAATTGGAGGGTATTGTTTAACAGATTTTTTTTATTACCAGGAGTATACGTGATTTTTGTTTTTAACGTTTCCTTTAGCATTAAGATGATTCGCATCTTGTTTAGCAGAAACTAATCGGACACCTTTTGATTTTGCGGAAGGGGAATCAGAATTAGTCTCAGGATTTAATGTTGAATACAGAAGAGGGGGGTTTGCTTTAATTTTCTTAGCAGAGTATGCAAGAATTTTATTTATGAGCATGTTATTTAGTGTGATTTTCTTGGGTGCTAATACTTTAAGATTTTTCTTTTATTTGAAGGTAGCATTTTTGGCTTTTATGTTTATTTGAGCTCGAGGAACACTCCCTCGATTTCGATATGATAAATTAATATTTTTAGCCTGAAAAAGCTTTTTGCCTATATCTTTAAATTATCTATGTTTATTTGTAGGGTTAAAGTTGTTTTTAGTATCTATTTTATTTTAGTGCATTTTTTTTAGTAAAGTTAATAGAAGAATTAAACTTCTGTCTTATGTTTTCAAAACATATGCTTTTCATAAAGCTTCTTAACTACTTAAGTAATTGATCCCAGAGCTTAAATACTAAAGGATTAATAATGTAGTAAGAGAAATACAACACTGTTAGTGTTTGACCGACCATTACATATGGGTCTTCTACAGGGCGAGCTCCAATTCAAGTTAATAACATAACAATTACTAAGAATGATCAAAACAAAATTTGATTGATTGGGTAAAATTGAATTCCGCGGAAGTTACTTTTATTAGTAAAAGGAAGAATTATCAAAATAGCAATTGATAGTACTAAGGCAATTACTCCTCCTAATTTATTAGGGATAGAGCGTAGAATTGCATAAGCAAACAGGAAATACCATTCTGGTTGGATATGGACAGGAGTAACCAGTGGGTTAGCCGGTGTGAAATTATCTGGGTCTCCTAATAAATAAGGATCCAATAAAGTTAAAAGAGTTAAAATTATTACAAGAGCTAAAAATCCTACAATGTCCTTGAAAGAAAAGTAAGGATGGAAGGGAATTTTATCAACATCACTATTTAATCCTAGGGGGTTATTAGACCCTGTTTGGTGTAGGAATAATAGATGAATTATTGTAGCTGCAGCTACAATAAAAGGAAGTAAAAAATGAAAGGTAAAAAAACGAGTCAAGGTTGCGTTATCAACAGCAAATCCTCCTCAAACTCATTGAACAAGGTCTACCCCTAAATAAGGTACAGCAGATAATAAGTTAGTAATTACTGTGGCCCCTCAAAAAGATATCTGCCCTCAAGGAAGGACATACCCTATAAAAGCTGTTCCTATAACTAAAAATAAAAGGATTACTCCTACTATTCATGTATTAGTATATATGTAGGATCCGTAGTATATACCTCGACCTACATGTAGGTAAAGACAAATAAAGAAGAATGAAGCTCCATTTGCATGTAATGTTCGTAATAATCAACCATAATTAACATCTCGGCAAATATGAGCGACACTAGTAAAAGCTAGATCAATATGAGCTGTATAATGTATAGCTAAAAATAATCCTGTTGCGATTTGGATAATTAAACATAATCCTAGTAAAGATCCAAAGTTTCATCAAGTTGAAATATTAGAAGGAGCAGGAAGGTCTACAAGAGCACTATTAGCAATTTTAAATAATGGGTGTCTAGTTCGTATTGGTTTATTCATTAGTTACTTTGTCGGAGAGGCCCGTATGAAATTCTAGTAATTTTAACAACAGCGATTAATGTAAGAAAAAGGTATAAAACTAATATTAAAGTAATGAAGCTAGTTGGTTGGTTATAAAGTTTCAATAAGGGGGTGACTGCTGCTTCTTGTATTTCTAAGACATGCGTAATTGTTAAGGTATCATTATTTAGTACATTACTAACTCATAAGGAATTATCAGTAATGATAATTATTAAACTAATGAGAGATATAGGTAGGACTATAAAAATTAATATTTTTATTGAAAGAGAAAATATTTCATTTGATGCCAAACTAGTAACGTAAATAAATAGGACGAGCATTCCTCCTAAAAAAACTAAGAATAAGATATAAGAAAATCAAAAACTTTGTGCTATTATTCCTGTCAATAAACAGATTAGTAAAGTTTGTAGAAGTAATATTATTCCTATAGCTAAAGGGTGGGTTATTTGAGTAAAAATAAATCTTGTAGTGATTGTTAAGATAATTAAAGTTAATTGATAAATGCAGAGAATAGTTTATGTAAAATATTAGTTTTGGGGACTAATGATAGGAGGTTTCTTCTTTCTCTGAAGTTTTAAAAGAAAAATTCTTATTTTTGATTTACAAGACCAATGTTTTTCTTAAACTATTAAAACTAATGTTAATAACTTTTTATTGGGGATTGCCAGTATTTATATTTATTTGTGGGGCTTGAGTGTTTTCATCTAAACGAAAGCATTTATTATTGACTTTATTAAGTTTAGAATTTATTGTGTTAGGATTATTTTTAATCACATTTATATATTTGAATATAATAAATTACGAATTATTTTTTAGAATAGTTTTTCTGACTTTCTCTGTTTGTGAAGGAGCTTTGGGGCTTTCAATTTTAGTTTCGATGATTCGTACGCATGGAAATGATTATTTTCAATCATTTAGAGTATTGCAATGTTAAAAATTTTATTTTCATTAGTTTTTTTGATCCCTTTATGTTTTATGCAAAATATGTGATGAACGGTTCAGTCTTTAATGTTTCTACTGACTTTTGGGTTTTTGTTTGTGAATGTTTTTAACTCTTTTTTCGGAAATTTAAGTTATTTTCTAGGTTGTGATGTGATTTCATTTGGTTTAATTTTGTTAAGTTTTTGAATTTGTGTTTTAATAATTACTGCCAGAGAATCGGTTTTACGGAGAAAAAACTATACAGGATTTTTTCTTTTAATAATTTTAGCTTTGCTAATTTTATTGTATTGTACATTCAGAACTACAAGTTTATTTATGTTTTATTTATTTTTTGAGAGAAGTCTTATTCCAACATTATTTTTAATTTTGGGTTGAGGTTATCAACCAGAACGGTTACAAGCAGGGGTTTATTTACTATTTTATACTCTTCTGGCTTCTTTACCTTTATTGGTAGGAATTTTTTATCTGTATGGGACTAGCTATAGAATGTTTTTCCCTTTATTAGCAGAAGGCCCAATTTCGTACACAGTTTTGTATTTGTGTTTAATTATTGCTTTTCTTGTTAAAATACCTATGTTTTTAGTTCATTTATGACTCCCAAAGGCTCATGTTGAAGCCCCTGTTTCAGGATCTATAATTTTAGCAGGAGTTTTATTGAAATTAGGAGGCTATGGTTTATTACGGATTTTTAAAATTTTAGTAATTTCTGGGCTTACATTCAATTTCATTTGAATTGGTATTAGCTTAGTAGGCGGAGTTTTAGTCAGTTTAATTTGTTTACGACAAACTGATTTAAAGGCTTTAATTGCTTATTCATCAGTCGCTCATATGGGGATTGTATTGGGGGGCTTGATGACTCTAACTTATTGAGGGTTTTGTGGCTCATTCACATTAATAATTGCTCATGGACTATGTTCTTCAGGCCTTTTTTGTTTGGCTAATATTTCTTACGAACGGCTAGGTAGTCGAAGTTTATTAATTAATAAGGGTTTAATGAATTTTATGCCAAGAATAACATTATGATGGTTTCTTTTAAGTTCATGTAATATGGCGGCTCCTCCTTCTTTAAATTTATTGAGAGAAATCAGTCTTTTAAATAGTCTAGTGAGTTGATCTTGAGTAAGTATGTTAGCTCTTAGTTTATTATCTTTTTTTAGTGCGGCTTACACGTTGTACTTATACTCTTATAGTCAACACGGAAAAATTTATTCTGGGGTTTATTCTTGTGCAATAGGCTATAGACGTGAATACCTATTATTATTTTTACACTGGGTCCCTCTAAATTTATTAATTTTAAAGAGTGAACCTTGTATATTATGACTTTAACTTAAGTAGTTTAATTAAAAATTTTGATTTGTGGTGTCAATGATATGAAGTATTTCATCTTAGGTCGTGATAGTTTTATCTATTTGTTTAATTAGTTTTATTGTTTTATTTACACTAGCATTAAGCTCAGTTAGTTTAGGTTTTTATTTTCTTATACATGATTTAGTGTATTTTATTGAATGGGAAGTTTTAGCTTTAAATTCAGGAGCAATTGTGGTAACACTGTTATTTGATTGAATATCTTTAATTTTTATGGGCTTTGTTTTATTTATTTCTTCTTTAGTTATTTTTTATAGTGATGAATATATAGCAGGAGATATTAATATTAATCGTTTTATTATTCTGGTTTTAATATTTGTTATATCAATAATATTTTTAATTATTAGCCCTAATCTGATCAGAATTTTGTTAGGTTGGGATGGTTTAGGGTTAGTGTCTTATTTACTTGTAATTTATTATCAAAATGTGAAATCTTATAATGCAGGCATATTAACTGCGCTATCTAATCGCATTGGGGATGTAGCTTTTTTATTAGCTATTGCTTGGATATTAAATTTTGGGAGTTGAAATTACATTTTTTATTTAGAATGTATAAAAAATAGCATGGAGATGTCTATTATTGGGGGGTTAATGGTTTTAGCGGCAATAACAAAAAGAGCTCAAATTCCTTTTTCATCGTGGTTGCCAGCCGCAATAGCTGCTCCCACCCCGGTTTCGGCTTTAGTTCATTCATCAACATTAGTAACTGCGGGGGTTTATTTATTAATCCGATTTAATGTTTTATTGGCAGGAACAAGATTTGGGTCTTTTTTATTATTATTTGCTGGCTTAACAATGTTTATGGCAGGTTTAGGGGCTAATTTTGAATTTGATTTAAAAAAAATTATTGCTTTATCTACTTTAAGTCAATTGGGTTTAATAATAAGAATTTTAGCTATAGGATTCCCTAAATTAGCTTTTTTTCATCTTTTAACTCACGCTTTATTTAAGGCCTTATTGTTTATATGTGCTGGAGCAATCATCCATAATATAAAGGATTCACAAGATATTCGTTATATAGGGGGGTTAGTCATTCAAATACCCCTAACATCATCTTGTTTTAATTTATCAAATTTAGCTTTATGTGGGATACCTTATTTGGCAGGTTTTTATTCTAAGGATTTAATTTTAGAAATTGTTTCTTTAAGTTATTTAAATTTCTTTAGTTTTATTTTATATTTTTTTTCTACAGGGCTTACTGTTTGTTATTCTTTACGATTAGTTTATTATTCTATGAGTGGGGATTTTAACACTTTTTCGTTGCACCCTTTAAATGACGAGGGGTGGGTTATACTTCGAGGTATGATAAGCTTGTCTTTTATGGCTGTTTTAGGGGGTAGTATGTTAAGTTGGGTGCTGTTCCCCACGCCTGTAATAATTTGCCTTCCTTTTTACTTAAAGACATTGGCTTTAAGTGTAAGAATTTTAGGGGGTTGATTAGGTTATGAATTAGCAAAGTTTGCACTTAGTTATAATTTGCAAACTTTACGATTATATTTTTTAACAAGTTTCATGGGTTCAATGTGATTTTTACCTTTTATTTCTACATATGGTGTAAGTTACGCTCCTTTAAACTTAGGAGGGCAAGCTGTAAAATCTTTTGACCATGGTTGAAGAGAATTTTTTGGAGGGCAGGGGTTATTCCAATTATTAGGAAACTGGTCCGGCATCAATCAATGATGACAAAATAATGATTTAAAAACTTATTTAATTAGTTTTATTTTATGAATCACGATTTTATTGTGTTTAACACTGCTGTACTTAAATAGCTTATAAATTAGAGCGTGACACTGAAGATGTCAAAGAGACTTTACTAGTCTTTAAGTATTTATAAAAGTTAAAACTTTATTTTTACAGTGAAAATGTAATGTTTTGATAAACTATATAAATTGAAATGTAAACGGAATTAAACCGCTAAAAAAAGAAGTTAGCAGCTTCTTTTTGAGGCATCTCATTTCCTTAATTGGAATATTTAATTCAATTTTATCATTAACAGTGATAGACCTCTATTTTGGTTTCAATTAAAGAATAAGGGTATGAAGATACCTAGAGTCAGGTCGAAACTGAATGCAAAAAGTCGCTTCTTATTCTAAGACAGATTGATATCCAATACTTTTTGGATGCAAACCAAATGTTATACTTAACTACAGTCCTAGTTAGCTCAATCTAAAGCTCCTTGGTTTCACTCGTGATAGAGTCCAATTAAAAGAATGAAAATAAAAAATAAACTTACAATTGATCAAGTTCAAAAATTTGAGGCAGGTAAAATTAAAATTATTGGTAATAAAAGGGCAATTTCAACATCAAAAATAAGAAAAATTACTGCAATTAGGAAGAACCGTAAAGAAAATGGTAGGCGCGATGAACTTTTGGGGTCAAATCCACATTCAAAAGGAGATCTTTTTTCACGATCAATAATCGTTTTCTTGGATAGGACAGTAGCTAAAAGTATTACAATTACAGCTAATAGAATAATAATGGTTGCAATAAAAGAAATGATTATAATTATTTATCCTGAATAATATTCAGTCCTTTTGATTGGAAGTCAACTATACATGTATACTAGATAAATTAACTACCTCATCAGTAAATTGAAATATATAAAAATAATCATACAACATCAACAAAATGTCAGTATCAAGCTGCAGCTTCGAACCCAAAGTGATGATTAACCGAGAAATGGAATAAAGAGTGTCGTACTAAACAAATTAGTAAAAAGGTTGTTCCAATAATTACGTGTAGACCATGGAATCCCGTTGCTACATAAAAAGTAGCTCCGTACACAGAGTCTGAGATAGCGAAAGGAGCTTCAATGTATTCATAAGCCTGAAGGATAGAAAAATAAATTCCTAAAATTACAGTGAAAAATAATCCCTGTAAACTTTGGCTGTGGTTTCCTTCTATTAATCCATGATGAGCTCATGTTACAGTGACTCCCGAAGCAAGTAAAATCGCTGTATTTAATAGAGGAATTTGTAATGGATTAAAGGGAGTGATTCCTGCAGGAGGTCATATAGCTCCAAGTTCTGTTGTGGGGGATAGGCTACTATGAAAAAAAGCTCAGAAAAAAGAAATAAAAAAAAAGATTTCTGAAACAATAAATAAAATTATCCCTCATCGTAATCCTAGGGTTACTGGGAAAGTATGAAGACCTTGGAAAGTTCCCTCTCGTGTTACATCCCGTCATCATTGGAATATCGTTAATGTTGTAATTAATAACCCCAAAGAAAGTAGTGTTGTTCTATATTGATGGAATCAGCTAAGTAACCCTGAAACAGTGACAAGAGCTCCAATGGCCCCTGTCAAAGGCCAAGGACTTTGATCGACTAAGTGATAAGGATGATTGGCGTGTGTTGACATTAATTAACTTCTCTAGAGTAGAGTGTTCTAAGAACAGCGAAAACATAAGATTGAATAATGGCTACAGCTGATTCTAACACTAATAAAGCAATTTGTGCTACAATTAAAAGTGATAAAATTGAATAAGTGAGGCTAGAGCCTGTGTTTCCTAGTAGGGTTAATAGTAAATGACCAGCAATTATATTTGCAGCTAATCGTACTGCCAAAGTCCCAGGACGGATGATATTACTAATAGTTTCGATGCAGACTATGAAGGGTATTGAAACAGCCGGTGTTCCTTGAGGTACAAGATGAGCAAATATATGTTGGGTATGGTTGATTCAACCATAAATTATAAAACTAAGTCATAAAGGTAAAGCAAGTGCTAATGTTAAAGTAAGATGACTCGAACTTGTAAAGACGTATGGGAATAACCCTAAGAAATTATTGAATAAAATTAAGGAAAATAATGAAATGAACATAAAAGTTCTTCCATTATGACCTGTAGTCCCTAAAAGAGTTTTAAATTCATTATGTAATGTAAGTATAATTTTATTTCAAATTAAATTATAACGTGAGGGCATAAATCAATAAATAGAGGGGATCAGGGTGAGACCTAAAATTGTACTAATTCAATTAAGAGAAAGGTTTATAACACTAGTTGATGGGTCGAAAACAGAGAATAAATTAGTTATCATTTTCAAGTTATTGAAGTTTGAGAAATTTCTTTTTCAGAAGTTTCGGGTGTTTTAGGTAAGAAAGAGTAGTAATTAACAAAATTAAAAAGTAAAAGAATCAGAGAAAAGGCAATAAATAGGGTGAGTCAGCTGATTGGGGCTATTTGAGGAATTAAAGAATATTAGATTAGGACTAATAATTTTAGCATGACATACTAAGGTTAATTTAACTAATTCTTTCACCAGAAGTAGTTGCGATACTACTATAAAATGGTTTAAGAGACCAGTACTTGCTTTCAGTCATCTGATGAAGCTTCACTTAAGGAAGTAATTCAAGAAATGAAAACATTTGTTGGTACACTCTCAATAACGATAGGTATAAAACTATGATTGGCCCCACAGATTTCAGAACATTGCCCAAAGAATAACCCAGGACGGTTTATTAAAAAACTAGTTTGATTAAGTCGGCCAGGGGTTGCATCAATTTTTACCCCTAGGGCTGGAACTGTTCATGAATGTAAGACATCGGCGGCTGTGACGAGTATTCGAACTTGAGTATTTATAGGTAAAACTACTCGATTATCAACATCAAGGAGACGGAAGCCGTCAGTATTTATTTCATGGTAAGGGATTATATATGAGTCAAATTCAACTTGAAGGAAATCAGAGTATTCATAACTTCAGTATCATTGGTGACCAATTGTTTTTAGTGTTAAAGCAGGGTTGCTAACTTCATCTAAAAGATAAAGGAGGCGAAGTGAGGGAAGAGCAATAAAAATTAAAGTTACGGCAGGTAAAATAGTTCAGATAACTTCAATTATTTGCCCTTCGAGGAGATAGCGATTAATATTTAAATTAAAAAATAAGGTTGCTAATAAATAACTTACTAAAGCTGTAATCATAATAAGAATTAATATTGCATGATCGTGAAAGAATGTTAATTGTTCTATTAAAGGAGAGGCTCTATCTTGAAGACTTAAATTTGCTCATGTTGCCATTTTTCTAACAAAAGGGTTGCCCTTTATATATGGAGCTTAAATCCATTGCACTTCTCTGCCATATTAGAAGCCTGATAGAATAGGTAATTCAGAGTAACTGTGCTCTGCTGGAGGAAGATTTTGGTACCATTCAATTGATGTAGTCATTTGCAATGGGAATAGAGCAATTCGGTTACTAATTATACTTTCTCAAATGATAAAAAGTAAGAATAGTACACCAATAAAAGAAATTGTTGAACCAATTGATGAGACAACATTTCATGTTGTGTAGGCATCTGGGTAATCTGAATATCGTCGTGGTATACCAGCAAGGCCTAAAAAATGTTGAGGAAAGAATGTTAAATTAACCCCTAAAAATATGATACAAAATTGAATTTTTAATCAGTGTGGGTTTAAAGTTAAACCTGTGAATAAAGGGTACCATTGAATGAATCCTGCCATAATAGCAAATACTGCTCCCATAGAAAGAACATAATGAAAATGAGCTACAACATAGTATGTGTCATGCAAAATAATATCTACTGATGAATTTGCTAAAACTACTCCGGTTAAACCCCCAATTGTGAATAAGAAGACAAATCCTAAAGCTCAAAGTAGTGCAGGACTATAGTTTAATTGAGACCCATGGAGGGTGGCCATTCAACTAAAAATTTTAATTCCAGTTGGTACTGCAATAATTATAGTTGCTGAAGTGAAGTAAGCCCGTGTATCAACGTCTATCCCAACAGTAAATATATGGTGAGCTCAAACAACAAACCCTAGAAGGCCAATTGAAAGCATAGCATAAATTATTCCTAGTGACCCGAAGGCTTCCTTCTTTCCACTTTCTTGACTAATAATATGTGAAATTAGTCCGAATCCAGGTAAAATTAAAATATAAACTTCTGGATGACCAAAGAATCAAAATAAATGTTGGTATAAAATAGGGTCACCCCCTCCAGCAGGGTCAAAGAAGGAAGTATTTAAATTTCGATCTGTTAGAAGTATCGTGATGGCACCAGCTAAGACCGGTAAAGAAAGAAGTAAAAGTAAGGCAGTAATCACAACTGCTCAAACAAAGAGAGGTATTCGATCTAAAGTTATTCCGCTCGACCGTATGTTAATTACTGTAGTAATGAAATTTACTGCCCCTAAAATTGAAGAAACACCAGCTAAATGCAAAGAAAAAATAGCCATATCAACCGATGACCCAGCATGGGCAATTCCGGCGGATAGCGGGGGGTAAACTGTTCACCCAGTCCCCGCTCCATTTTCTACTAAACTTCTGGCTAAAAGTAAAGTTAAAGAAGGAGGTAGCAACCAAAAACTTATGTTATTCATTCGGGGGAATGCCATATCTGGTGCTCCTAATATTAAAGGCACAAGTCAATTCCCGAAACCACCAATTATAATAGGTATAACTATAAAAAAAATTATTACAAATGCATGAGCTGTAACAATTACATTATAAATTTGGTCATCACCAATTAATGACCCTGGTTGTCCTAGTTCAGCTCGAATTAATAAACTTAAAGACGTTCCAACTATTCCAGCTCAGGCTCCAAAGATGAAATATAAAGTTCCAATATCCTTATGATTTGTTGAAAATAATCATTGTCGCGGTAGAATGGCTGAGATTTAGGTGATAGATTGTAAATCTATTTAGGAGGAAACACCTCTTCTACCAAAAGCTTTATAGTCATATTAATGATATTAGACTGCAATTCTAAAGGAGTAGGAATCTACTAAGGCTTAAAGCGTATTTGCCCTATTTATAGCTTTGAAGGCTATTAGTTTATTTAACTTAAAGCCTTTAAAAAATATTAAATATAAGAGAAGAAAAGATTAAACCAAGGGTAGAAGTTATAGAAAATGCTAAAGTAAGTAAATTAAGAGATCTATTTTGGGGAATCTGGAAATTTCATAAAGATTCAGTGTAAGTAAGTATAAAGGCCCCAAAGCTTGTTCGCAAGTAATAATATAGAGTAATTAAAGTTATTACTACTATCATAGCCACTAAGGTGATTATACCAGATTGGACTATCCCTTGGATAACAAGTCATTTTGGTAAAAACCCTAAGAATGGAGGTAGGCCTCCTAGTGATAAAAACGTAGTAAAAATTGCGAATTTTTTGATAGGGGATACATAATTTAAGGAAAAAACTTGATTAACATGAAAAAGTTTAAAGGCATTAAGCATATAAATGATAGCAGTTCTTAGAAAAGTGTAAACGCTAAAATATAACCCTCATAGGCTTTCTCTGATTGTTAATGCAGCAATTAATCAACCTAAATGATTAATTGAGGAATAAGCTATAATTTTTCGTAGGGAAGTTTGATTTAATCCCCCTAAAGATCCGATTAAGACGGACGATACAATGACTAAAACAATAAAAATGTCTAATTTTAATGTATAAGATAAGAGCATTAAAGGAGCAATTTTTTGTCATGTTATGAGAGTTAATCCATTTATTCAATTAAGTCCTTCTATTACCCCGGGGAACCAGAAGTGAAAAGGAGCGGCGCCTATTTTTAACAATAATGCTGAAGTAATCAAAAGAGGAATTAAAGTTCTTTGAAAAACTGATGAGCTGACCGTTCTAAATATTAAAGCATTAATAGTCACGGCTAATAAAAGTGTAGCTGAAGCTAACGMTTGTGTTAAAAAATATTTTAAAGAAGCTTCAGTTGAAAAAAGATTTTTAGTATTAGTCATTAACGGAATAAAAGACAGTAAATTAATTTCTAACCCTATTCAGGCCCCAAATCATGAATTTGCAGATGTTGAAATTAATGTCCCACTAATTAATGTTATAAAAAATAAAAATTTAGTTGGATTATTAAGCACTAGAGAGAAGAGGGGTAAAACCTCTATATATGGGGTATGAACCCATTAGCTTTTTTTAGCTTATCTTTCTTTATGTTTTAGTGTATGGTGCACAAAAGTTTTTGATACTTTTAGTGATAGTTCAAATCTATTAAATATAATGAAGGTAACGGATATTACTTAATCTACCCTATCAAGATAGCCCTTTAATCAGGCACTTCATT